GATTCTAGTTGTAAGATATCGAAAGAAACCCTAGCTGGAATTGAGATCTCATTCAAAGAGAAAGATATCCAATATCTGGAGTTTCTTTTTGTATCCTATACGACGGATGATCCGATCGCGCTCGGCAGGGACCACGATTGGGAATGGTTTGATGGCCTGTCTCCGAGGAAGAAGCGAAACAGAATCAACTTGAATTCGGGACAGCGATTCGAAATCTTAGTGAAACACTGGATTTGTTATCTCATGCCTGCTTTTCGTGAAAAAAGACCAATGGAAGGGAAGGGTTTCTTCAAACAACAGGGATCAGATTTTTTGAGGACGGTATCGAGAGAGAATTGGATTTGGTTAGACAATGTGTGGTTGGTAAACAAGGATCGGTTTTTTCGCAAGGTACGGAATGTCTCGTCAAATATTCACTCTGATTCCACAAGATCTAGTTTCGTTCAAGGAACGGATTCTAGCCAATTGAAAGGATCTTCGGATCAATCCAGAGATGCTTTCGATTCCATTAGGAATGAGGATTCGGAATCTCACACATTGATCAATCAAAGAGAGATTCAACAACTCAAAGAAAGATCGATTCTTTTGGATTGGGATCCTTCCTTTCTTCAAACGGAAGGAACCGAGATAGAATCAGACCGATTCCCGAACAGCCTTTCTGGAGATTCCTCAATGTCCCGGCTATTCGCGGAACGTGAGACGCAGATGATTCGTCATCTGCTTCCGGAAGAAATCGAAGAATTTCTTGGGAATCCTACAAGATCAATTCGTTCTTTTTTCTCTGACAGATGGTCAGAACTTCATCTGGGTTCGAATCCTACTGAGAGGTCCGATCCTAAATTGTTGAAGAAACAACACGATGTTTCTTTTGTCCCTTCCAGGCGATCGGAAACGAAAGAAATAGTGGATCTCTTCAAGATAATTCCGTATTTACAAAAGACCATCTCAATTCATCCTATTTCATCAGATCCGGGATGTGATAGGGTTCCGAAGTATGAACCGGATCTGGACAGTTCCAATAAGATTTCATTCTTGACCCAAAATCCATTTTTGGATTTCTTTCATCTATTCCATGACCGGAACAGGGTGGGGTACACGTTACACCACGATTTTGAATCCGAAGAGAGATTTTCAAAAATGGCAGATCTACTCATTCTATCAATCACCGAGCCGGATCTGGTGTATGATTATGATAGGGTATTTTTTCCCTTTTCTGAGGGATTCCACTCCGGGGATGAATCGAAAAAGAAATCTTTATTGGTTGTACCTCCTATTTTTTCTGAAGATCCAAAACCAAAAAGAGTGGTATTTGCTAGCAACAACATAATGGAGGCATTCAATCCATATAGATTGATCCGAAATCTGATTCAAATCCAATATAGCACCTATGGGTACATAAGAAATGTATCAAATCGATTCTTTTTACTGTTACTGAATCGATCCGATCGCAACTTCGACTATGGAATGAAAGGGGATCCAATAGGAAGTAAGACTCTGAATCATAGAACTAGAATGAAATATACGATCAACCAGCATCTCTCGAATTTGAAAAAGAGTCAGAAGAAAGGGTCCGACCCTCTTAGTTCTCGAACCGAGAGATCCATGAATCGGGATCCTAATGCATATAGATACAAATGGACCCAAAATTTCCAGGAACATTTGGAACATTTCATTTCTGAGGCTACGAGGCGTTTTCAATTTCAAGTAGTGTTCGATCGATATCATCATCATCGAGATCGATTCTGTATTCATCGATCTCGATATCGATTCCGTATTCATCTGAATCGATTAGGTATTCATCGATCTCGATTCCGTATTCATCTGAATCGATTCCGTATTCATCTGAATCGATTCCGTATTTCTCTGAATCGAGATCGCTTCTGTATTCATCTGAATCGCTTCCGTATTTCTCTGAATCGCTTCCGTATTCATCTGAATCGATTCCGTATTCATCTGAATCGATTCTGTAGTCATCTGAATCGATTCCGTAGGAATCCGACTCAATATTTGATTGATTTGGGCGAGTTTATGGCGAAACTGTCGAAGTCACATCCCTTTTTGACGAAGTCACCTCGTTTCCTTTTGTCGAAGGCATTCTTATTTTTCTCGAATTCACTTCCCTTTTGGTCGAAGTCACTTCTCTTTTTTTTGTCGAAGTCACTTCTCTTTTTGTCCTTTTTGTCGAAGTCACTTCCCTTTTTCTTTGTGAGTATCGGAAGTTCCCCCATTCCTGGGTCTGAGATTCCCATCTATATCTATGAATTGAAAGGGCCGAATGATCCACTCTGCAATCAGTTGTTAGAATCAATAGGTGTTCAAATCGTTCCTTTTAATAAACGGAAACCCTTCTTATTGGATGATCATGATTCTTCCAAAAAATCGAAATTCTTGATCAATGGAGGCACAATATCACCATTTTTGTTCAATAAGACAAAATGGATGATTGACTCATTCCCTACTAGAAAGAATTGCAGGAACGATTTTGATAACACGGATTCCTATTTCTCAATGACATCCCACGATCGAGACAATTGGCTGAATCCCGTGAAACCATTTCATCGAAGTTCATTGATATCTTCTTTTTCTAAAGCAAATCGACTTCGATTCTTGAATAATCCACATCACTCCTGGTTCTATTGTACCAAAAGATTCCCTTTTTATGTGGAAAAGGCCCTTCTCAAGAATTCGGATCTTACGTATGGACAATTCCTCAATATCTTGTTCATTCGCAACAAAAGATTTTCTTTGTGCGTCGGTAAAAAAAAACATGTTTTTTGGGAGCGAGATACGATTTCCCCAATCGAATCACAGGTATCTAAGATATTCCTACCTAAGGATTTGCCACAAAGTGGTGACGAAACGTATAACTTGTACAAATCTTTCCATTTTCCAATGCGATCCGATCCATTCGTTGGTAGAGCTATTTATTCGATCGCAGACATTTCTGGAACACCTCTAACAGAGGGACAAATAGTCCATTTTGAAAGAACGGATTGTCCACCTCTTTCAGATATGCATCTATCTGATTCCGAAGGGAAGCAGTATCTCAATTTCAATTCAAACATGGGTTTGATTCACACTTCATGTGCTGAGAAATCCAAAAAGAGGAAAAAACGGAGTCTTAGGTTTAAGAAACGGGAGATGGATAGAACCCTTCAACGAGAGCGTGCTTTTTCAAATCTCTCAAAATGGAATCTGTTCCAACCATATATACCGTGGTTCTTTACTTTGACAGGGTTCAAATATCTAAAATTCGCCCTTTTAGATCCTTTTTCAAACCTAGTGAGCAGTCACATATCTATTTTTCAGGATATTCTGGAGACATCATGGTGGATTCTTCAGACAAAATTGTGGGCGATTCTTTCAAACTGGAATCTCAGTGAGATTTCGAGTCATTGTTTACAGACTCTTCTTCTGTCCGCAGAACTGATTCATCGAAATAATGAGTCACCCCTATGGCTGAGATCATCAAATGCTCGGGAGTTCCTCATCCTTTTCCTTCTTCTTGTTGCTGGATATCTCGTTGGTACACATCTTCTCTTTGTTTCCCGAGCCTTTAGTGAGTTACAGACGGATTTCAAAAAGATCAAATCTTTGATGATTCCATCATACATGATTGAGTTGCAAAAACTTCTGGATAGGTATCCTCCATCTGAGCAGAATTCTTTCTGGTTAAAGAATCTCTTTCTAGTTGCTCTGGAACAATTAGTCTATTTTCTAGAAGCAATATGGGGTTCTGCTTTTAACATGCTATTGGGTGGCGGTCCCACTTATGGGTTCAAATCCATAGGTTCTAAGAAGAAATTTTGGAATAGGAATCTCATGGGTATCATGGATTTCCTAAGGATCATACCAAATCCTATCAATCGAATCACTTTTTCGAGAAATACGAGACATCTAAGTCGTACAAGTAAAGAGATCTATTCATTGATAAGAAAAAACGTGAACGTTGAGTGGATTGATTATCGAAAGAAACTCGAATCCTGGGTCGCGACCAGTGATGTGATTGAGGATGAAGAAAGAGAATTCTTGGTTCAGTTGTTCACCTTAACGACAGAAAAAAGGATGGATCAAATGCTATTGATTCTGACTCATAGTGATGGTTTATCAAAGAATGACTCTAGTTATCAAATGGTTGAACAACAGGGATCAATTTACTTACGATACGTAGTTGACATTCATCAAAAGGATCTAATGAATTATGAGTTCAATAGATCCTGTTTAGCAGAAAGACGGATATTCCTTGCTCATTTTCAGACAATCACTTATTCACAAACCTCGTGTGGGGCTACTCGTTTTCATTTCCCATCTCATGGAAAACCCTTTTCGCTCCGCTTACCCCTATCCCCCTCTAGGGGTATTTTAGTGATAGGTTCGATAGGAACTGGACGATCCTATTTGGTCAAATCCCTCGCGACAAACTCCTATCTTCCTTTCATTACGGTAGTTCCAAACAAGTTCCTGGATCCCAATTACATTCCTTATCAGTATCAATTCGATCCTTTTGATAGTGAGCCTGAGGATCTTGCTAATGAGTATAACGATCTTTCTTATGGGTATCTTGAGAGTCTTGATATGCTGGATGTTGATGAGAGTGACGATATCGATAGCGATAGCGATAGCGATGATGACCTTGATATCGATGATATAAAGCTGCTAAATGCGCGACCTGAGGATAGACTACTACTAGATCCATTTAGTATCCGCATTCCATTGGAAATAGCAAAAGCAATGTCCCCTTGCATACTTTGGATTCCAAACATTCATGATCTGTCTGTGCGTGCGTCGAATACCTTATCCCTCGGTCTATTAGTGAACTCTCTCTCCAGGGATTGTGAAAGATGCTCCACTAGCAATATCCTTGTTATTGCTTCGACTCATATTCCCCAAAAAGTGGATCCCGCTCTAATAGCTCCGAATAAATTAAATACATGCCTTAAGCTACAAAGGCTTATGATTCCACAACAACGAAAGCACTTTTTCACTCTTTCATATACTAGGGGATTTCACTTGGAAAAGAAACTGTCCCATCCTAATGGATTCGGGTCCATAACCATGGGTTCCAGTGTACGAGATCTTGTAGCACTTACGAATGAGGCCCTATCCATTAGTATTGCACAGAAGAAATCCATTATAGACACTCATACAATTCGATCTGCTCTTCATAGACAAACTTGGGATTTTCGAGCCAAGGTAAGACCGGTTCAGGATCATGGGATCCTTTTCTATCAGATTGGAAGGGCTATTGCACAAAATGTACTTCTAAGGAATGGCCCCATAGATCCTATATCTATCTATCTGAAGAAGAGATTCCCTACGGGTTCTTATTTGTCCAACTGGTACTTCGAGCTTGCAACGAGCATGAAGAGATTAACGATACTTCTTTATCTTTTGAGTTGTTCTGCCGGATCGGTCGCTCATGATCTTTGGTCTCTACCCGGACCCGATGAAAAAAATGAGATAATTTCTGATTTGGTTGAGACTGATTCTGCTCTAGTTCGTGGCCTATTAGAAGTATTCGAAGGAGAAGGCACTCTGGTGGGATCCTCTCGGACAGAAAAAGATGGCAGTCAGTTTGCTAATGATCGAGTGACATTGCTTCTTCGGTCTGAACGAAGGAATCCCTTAGATATGATGAAAAATGGATTTTGTTCTAGCGTTGATCAGAAATTTCTCTATGAAAAAGACGAATCGGAGTTTGAATTGGAAGACGGGGTTCTATTTAGAGAAAGAGACCGCGACCTGCAACAGATAGAGGAGGATTTCTTCAATGACATAGTTTGGTCTCCTAGAATATGGTACCCCGATCTATTTGGTTGGATCGAAAGTCCCAATGAATTGGGATTTCCCTATTGGGCCAGGTCATTTTTGGGCACGCGGATCATTTCTGATCAAGAGAATGATTGGGACCCTGCGAATCCATTCTTTTGGGATGCGCCTGTGTTTTCACGTCGAGAATTCTTTGCAGATCAAGAGATGTCAAAGGGGTTTCTTATTTACCTAACAAAGGAGATGCGTAAAAGCTTGTTCATCAAGAATACGCAAGAAAATAACTTCGAATTGTTGATTCATCGCCAGAGATGTCAGAGAACCAATAGTTCATTATCTAATGGGTCTTTCCGTTCTAATACTCTATCCGAGAGTTATCAGTATTTATCAAATCTGTTCCTATCTAACGGAACGCTAGTGGATCAAATGACAAAGACATTGTTGAGAAAGAGATGGCTTTTCCCGGATGAGATGAACCATTTGATTCATTTAACAGGAGAAAGATTTCCCATTCCTTAGCCGAAAAGATAGGTGGCCATGAAAGGGGGATTAAGTGGAACCGAATTGACCGGTTGGTAGAGTCGTGGAAATACTCGTTTCTTCCCTATTTTTGGCCTTAGCTACATGGCACTGCTACTGCGGAAACATGGAAGAATGGAAATCTTAGATCAAAACACGATGTCTGTATGGATGGTATGAACTGCCTAAACAAGAATTCTGGAACGGCGAACAACCAGAGCCTATTACTCAGACTCACTACATCCAAAAATTTCCATTAATGAAACATGGAAATCCGTTGGAAAATAAAAAAGATGCATGTCCGATGAAAGGGTTGTTGCTATCTGCTCCAATAACGAATCATTGGTTTCACTGAATCACTCAAAAATTCACGGAATAACTAAAGAAAATAGATAGACCTTTCTCTTCGTCTCCGGTCGATGGATCTTCTCAATTGGAAGATCTCCTATATGGCTAAGAAAGATTCCAGTTGACCGAGCCTAATTCGAATTGTTTTGTTCCGAAGGAACGATATTCACGGGGCCGGTTCGTCCGATTCAGATATTCACGACCAAGAGGTACTGGATTCTCTTTCGGATAGGCCCCGAAAGGGGAAGGAAGGCTGGAATGCCAACGGACGTCTATTATCGAATTCACCTGACCCGAGAGTACCCATTTTTGGTGGGAACGTCCAGCGCCAAAGTCACTGAATGGGTAAGGCGCCCATCCAATCCCTCAAACGGCCTATGGAATGTACTTTCTGGGTTACGGGCGAGCATTTCTTTTCCCAGAGGTTTTTATGTACCCCTGTGCGATTCCTGTTGAAGCATCTACTCGGGGGGTGGGTGCAGGGCGGACGATTTCAAAGCGAACTCCCCATTCATTAGATAGAGAAGATCTCCAAGATTTCGTGATCCGCTGGCGAACTTATTCCAATTCCAACAGCTCGGACTCGGGTCGTGGGGATCGCCGGAATACTTCGTATCAACAGAAACTCGGTCTATCATATCAATATCGATTCGATCCGAGATCTCTGAATATTGTTGAGAATGCTCATTGAATGAGCATTCTCAATATTATGCCTTGAAGAGGACTCGAACCTCCACGCTCTTTAGCACGAGATTTTGAGTCTCGCGTGTCTACCATTTCACCATCAAGGCATCTTGAAAGTGAATCGTATTCCCTGAATATGATATCTATCTAGTGTGATGGATGGAATCTATGCCAAAGGTG